AATTGTGCAGACTTAGCAACCGCACCGGCAAATAATAAAGCAGCACACAAAGTAACAAAGGAAAAATTAACTTCATTATTATAAATCAAGTTATTGAGTATTTCGAATAAATCCCGAAATTCAAAACTACCTGTTATCCAATAAAAACCTAAAATTCCTAATAATAAAGCAAAATCCCCTACACGGTTAGTTACAAATGCTTTTTGACAAGCATTTGACGCAGGAGGTCGCGTAAACCAAAACCCTATTAATAGATAGGAACACATTCCAACCAATTCCCAAAAAAAATAAATTTGTATCAAATTTGAACTAGTAACTAATCCTACCATGGAAGTACTGAAAAAACTCATATAAGCAAAAAATCTCAAGTATCCTTGATCGTGAGACATATAATTATCACTATAAATAAGAACCATGATTCCAACAGTAGTGATTAACATTGACATAATAGAAGTAAGTGGATCGATCAAGCAGCCGAATTCTAAAGAAAAATCATTATCGAGTGTCCAAGACCATACATATTGGTGGATAGAACTGCTATTTACTTGCTGAATAGACAGATTAGTTGAAAAAATCATGACTATACTTAACAATAAAATACTTGGAAAAGCCCACATACGACGAAGATTTTTTGCTGCTGTCGGAAAAAGAAGAAGGGCCACTCCTATTAACATAGGAACTGGAAGTGGAACGAAAGGTAAAATCCACCCATATTGATATGTTTGTTGCATAAGAAAATTTAAATTCATAATTAATTGTTTCCGGTTTATCGGATTTTACTTCTTTTGAAAGAAGTCAATAAAAAAATGAAAATATGCACTAACTTAAATATAAAAATATTTTTTTTTTTCATTTTTATTTCTTTTTACTTATTCTTTCTGAATTTCTTGTAAATATTGCAAATATTCAAATCAAGAAGTTCCAATTGGTCAAATCATATGAAAGACAAAGATTAATTATGAGTCTCCTTCTAATTTGAAAATTCAAGTCAAATTTGGACAAGTTACTCAAAATATTCTTCTTTTTTTTAGAAAAATTTTATGCGATTTTACCATATCGTTCAGAGTCTATTCTTTTAGAATTTTAGAAAAAAAATTATCTAGAAAAGCGCAGATTTTTTGTGAACAATAGATGTCTTTCACATCCAGCTATACCAATGAGTAATCTCTTCATTTTATTTAAATGGCAGTTCCAAAAAAACGTACTTCTGCATCAAAAAAGCGTATTCGTAAAAATTTTTGGAAAAGGAAAGGCTATTGGTCGGCGTTAAAAGCATTTTCTTTAGGGAAATCTCTTTCTACCGGGACTTCAAAAAGTTTTTTTGTGCGACAAACAAATAAAATCAAAAAATAAGTTATTAAGAAATAAAGCGGAAAACCTTAGAACAATATAAATCGACCTGACTCAAAAACGGAACCCTTCCGTTTCAAAAAAAAAAATTCCCCAATTCCATTTCCTGGTGAATTAATCAATGGGAAATGGAATTCTTCTGGTTACTTTGACCGAATTCAAACAAAGTTTTTTTAACAAAAAAAACACAAGATACTCGATTTAAATTTTCGTATATTTTCTTTCCAGGACGGGAGTCTTTTTTTCCCATCAACCTATTTGTACTATAATCTTTTTTGCACAACTTTCTTACTTTTTAATTTCTATAAATTCTTATATAAAGCCCATATATCTCTCCCTATCAATTCACGCAAAAGCACTTAATGAAAATATTCTGGATAAATAGGTGTGAATTTTGAATAATCTAAAATCTTTTTTTGTTCATTCATAAAACTTATTTTTGGGTTGTACTTTTTTAAATTAAAATCAAATAACTCAAAAACGGTAAATTTAAAAAAATGTTTTTTGGGGGGGGCTTAATGCATAGTAAAACTTGCTGCTTTTACAAGAGTTCCAGTCGAGAAGAGTCTAAAACCCACAATAAAACTAAAACCCTAAACTAAAACAATGAACCTTCAAGTACATATTGGAAGAAATTTGTATTCATCAATTTGAATCTTTCCAACAAAATATTGCATTCTTAAATCTAGACGATTTCTTATTCATAGGCTATTATAGGGTCAAGACAAGCCGCTATGGTGAAATTGGTAGACACGCTGCTCTTAGGAAGCAGTGCTAGAGCATCTCGGTTCGAGTCCGAGTGGCGGCATGACATGTCCTAAAAAAAGAAAATAGATCCTATAATGAATAATAATGAATTCAATTTCGGATTTCGATTTTATAATTAAGGAACTTTTTTTTATGATATTTTCAACTTTAGAGCATATATTAACTCATATTTCTTTTTCGACTGTTTCAATTCTAATTACAATTCATTTGATAACCTTTTTTGTCGATGAAATCGTAAAACTATATGATTCATCCGAAAAGGGCATGATAATGATCTTTTTGTGTATAACAGGATTATTAATTTCTCGTTGGATTTATTCAAAACATTTTCCACTAAGTGATTTATATGAATCGTTAATCTTCCTTTCATGGAGTTTTTCTTTTATTTATATCGTTCCATATTTCAAAAAAGAAAAAAATATTCTAAACACGATAATTAGCCCAAGTGCTATTTTTTCCCAGGGATTTGCTACCTCAGGTCTTTTAACTGAAATACACGAATCCACAATATTAGTACCCGCTCTTCAGTCCGAGTGGTTAATAATGCATGTAAGTATGATGATATTAGGATATGTAGCCCTTTTATGTGGATCATTATTATCAGTATCACTTCTAGTCATTACAGTTAGAAAAAATAGAAGATTTTTTTCTACGAATAATCGTTTATTAAATTTAAATGAGTCATTTTTACTTGGTAAAGTCAAATACATGAATGAAGGAAAAGGAAAAAATGTTTTACAAAAAACTTCTTTTTTTTCTCCAATAAATTATTATAAGTCGCAATTGATTCAACAATTGGATTATTGGAGTTATCGGGTTATTAGTCTAGGATTTCTCTTTTTAACGATAGGAATTCTTTCTGGAGCAGTATGGGCTAACGAAGCATGGGGATCCTATTGGAGTTGGGACCCAAAAGAAACTTGGGCCTTTATTACTTGGATCATATTTGCAATTTATTTACATACTCAAACAAATATAAAATTGAAGGGTACAAATTCAGCAATTGTAGCGTTTATTGGGTTTCTTATAATTTGGATATGCTATTTTGGAGTAAATCTATTAGGAATAGGGTTACATAGTTATGGTTCATTTACATTAACATCTAATTAAATTCAAAAAGCTTACTACTTCCGAATAGGAATAGAAAAGCATACAACGCATATGAATATCACTTTGTGTGAACTAGCGAGAGCCCCGTGACTTTGATTCGCGGCACTCTCGCCAGTTCTAGTTCAAATTTCTTTTTTTTTTTACTTAAACTTAACACAAGAGAAGAAAAAGCCTTCTTTTTTTTCATTGTACAACGAACCTTTTTGGAAACGATAAGATCGTTTTTTCATTTTTTTATCAATAAAAAAACGATCTATAAAAAGAATTAGATAGGATAACTTCAACCTTTTCAACTGATAGTGAAAGAACGAAATCTGGGTATATACCAATACCGAGTACGGGTAAAAAAACAGATATTGAAAGAAATAATTCTCGCGGCCCAGAATCAAAAAAATAAGAGTTTGGGCCGTTAAATATCTTGTATCCATAGAACATCTGGCGTAACATAGATAATAAATAAATAGGGGTTAATATCATTCCAATTGCCATTACAAAAGTAATTGGGATTTTTGTCATTAAAAGAAATTTTGGACTAGTAACTAATCCAAAAAATACTATTAATTCGGCAACAAAACCACTCATACCTGGTAATGCGAGGGAGGCCATCGAAAAACTACTGAACATCGTGAACATTTTTGGCATTGGGATAGCTATTCCACCCATTTCATCAAGATAAAGAAGACGTATTCTATCATAAGTTGTTCCGGCCAAGAAAAAAAGTGCAGCACCGATAAATCCATGAGAGATTATTTGTAAAAGGGCTCCGTTGAGCCCCATATCCGTGATAGAACCAATTCCTATAATTATAAAACCCATATGAGATACAGAGGAATAGGCTATTCTTTTTTTTAAATTCCGTTGACCCAGAGATGTTGAAGCTGCATAGATTATTTGCATTGCGCCCACTATTATCAACCAAGGAGAAAATAGAGAATGAGCATGAGGAAAAAATTCCATATTGATCCGAACTAATCCATACGCTCCCATTTTTAATAAGATTCCGGCTAGAAGCATACAAGTACTATAATGCGCTTCTCCGTGGGTATCTGGTAACCATGTATGTAGGGGTATGATTGGTAATTTGACAGCAAAAGCAAGAAAAAATCCACTATAAAATAATATTTCCAAGGCCGCGGGATAGGACTGATTAGCCAATATTTCAAAATTTAATGTTGGTTCAGTAGAACTATATAAACCGACACCCAGAACTCCCATTAAAAGAAAAATAGAACCCCCTGCCGTGTACAAAATAAATTTTGTAGCCGAATACAGGCGTTTTTTTCCTCCCCACATGGATACAAGTAGATAAACGGGAATTAATTCTAACTCCCACATGAGAAAAAAAAGTAAAAGATCTCGAGAAGAAAATAATCCTATTTGTCCACTGTACATTGCTAACATCAGGAAATGAAATAATCGAGAATCTCGAGTAACTGGCCAAGCCGCTAAAGTAGCTAAAGTAGTGATGAATCCCGTTAGTAAAATGGGTCCTATAGAGAGTCCATCTATTCCTAATCTCCAATGAAAATCCAAAAAAAGGATCCATTTATAATCCTCTATTAGTTGGATTAATGGGTCGTCTGATTGAAAATGATAGCAAAATGCATAAGTCGTTAGAAGAAGCTCTAAAATACACATACATATAGTATACCAACGGATTACTCTATTTCCCCTATGTGGAAGAAAAAAAATTAAGCAACCTGCAAATATTGGCAAAACCACAATTATTGTTAAACAAGGAAAATGGTTCGTGGTAAAGACAAGATACGCTTGGGCCAGAAAAATCCGTGCTCAATTGAATTTTATTTTGAGCACGGATTTTGTCGGTAAAAAAAAAAAAAAAGAAAAATGGATTCAAGTAGAGTTTTATGGAATGTATCAATAAGCTAGACCCATACTGCGAGTTGTTTCATGCCATAAATAAACCCGAACACTCAAAAAATCCGTTGGACACGCGGATTCACACCTCTTACAACCAACGCAGTCTTCGGTCCTTGGGGCAGAAGCGATTTGTTTAGCTTTACATCCATCCCAAGGTATCATTTCTAATACATCGGTGGGGCACGCCCGGACACATTGGGTACATCCTATACATGTATCATAAATCTTTACTGAATGTGACATTGGATCTATACATTTTGAACGTCATAAATTTTCGATCTAGTAAACTAACTTATAAATGAATCCTATAAGTTAGATACCGGACGAATCAATGAGTGATCATAATCAATTTTCTTCCGAATTTCTTTATCAAAAAGGACCAAAATACTTTGATTTCTTGTGTTTTTGCAACCACAATCATACCTTACAGGTCTCAAACCTATTAATTTGAACTTATTTCTAAATATTCAATTTTCCACCGGTACAATGAATACTATTTATTCAACAAGTTTGATTGGTTAATACGAGTTGATTTTTTGTTACGATAAATTGATGAAACAATAGCCGGTCCAATAGCTGCTTCAGCGGCTGCAATAGTTATAACAAAAATTGAAAAAATGTCTCCTCTTAATTGACGATTATCAAAAATATCAGAAAATGTTACAAAATTTATATTAACTGAATTTAATAGAAGTTCAAGGCACATAAGGGCTCTAACCATATTTCGACTTGTGATCAATCCATAGATACCAACAGAAAATAAATAGGCACTCAAAACAAGTATATGTTCGAGCATCATTAATCAACTCCTTATCAATTTTGATTCGTTTTAATCTGAACAATAATTGAATAGACTCGATTCTAACAAATAACAAATATGAAACAGGAAAATAGATTGGTAATAGAAATAGATCGATATAAAACGAAAGCCTTTCTATTCGATTAAAAAAAAAGTAATTCAAATTAACAAATTATAGCTTTTGTGTTAGTTAATTCGATTTGAATTACTTGTTGATTTCTTATTGACGAGCTATAGAAATAGCACCTATTAAAGCGACTAAAAGGATTATTGAAATGAGTTCAAATGGAAGAAAAAAATCCGTTGCTAAATGAATTCCAATTTGTTGGCTATTACTTATCAAATCTTGTTCTAAAATATGATTTAATTTTGTAGTCCAGCTGATCCCATACCAGGCCGTATCTGGAATAGTAGTAATTAGTGAAATACAAAGACTTGTACAAATCAGCGAAGTAACCCCATCCCCAACGGTCCAAAGATGAAAATCTTTGTAATATTCTGAACCATTCATAAACATCACAGCAAAAATTATTAAAACATTTATAGCTCCTACATAAATAAGGAGCTGCGCAGCAGCTACAAAATATGAGTTCGATAGAATATAGAATAAGGATATACAAAAAAGAACCAATCCCAACGAAAAGGCCGAATAAATTGGATTCGGAAGTAATACTACTGCCAGACTTCCTAATATAAGACCCGATCCTAGAAAGACTAAAAGAAAATCATGTATTGGTCCGGGTAAATCCATTTGATTTTATCAAAAAAATCGAAATATTTCATGTCTTTGTTGACCTGACCAGGAAAAAAGAAGTTATCCTTTTTTTTTTTTTTTTTTGAATTTATAAATGTTTTGTAAATCGAGAGTTTTATACATTGTTGAGTTGAGGTAAATTCGAAGAAATTGTTCGAATTGTGTAATCTTCAATGATTGAGACGGGTAACCGACCTAAAGCAATTTGATTATAATTCAATTCATGACGATTATAAGTAGAAAGCTCATATTCTTCGGACATTGATAAACAATTTGTTGGACAATACTCAACACAATTACCACAAAATATACAAATTCCAAAATCAATACTGTAATTAAGTAATCGTTTCTTTCGAATATCCATTTGCAATTTCCAATCTACAACGGGTAAATCTATAGGACATACACGAACACATACTTCACAAGCAATGCATTTATCAAATTCAAAGTGGATTCGGCCTCGGAAACGTTCTGATGTAATCAATTTTTCGTAGGGGTATTGAATAGTTACAGGTAAACGATTTGCATGGGACAAGGTAATCACGAAACCTTGACCAATGTACCTGGCAGCTCGTATTGTTTGTTGACCAGAGTTCAAGAACCGAGTTAGCATAGGGAACATGTCGGAATATCTATAAATAAATTTACTCGTTTCTTTCTCTTGTTTGAGACAAGTTATGAAGAATAGAATATTCTATTCCTTTACAGTGAAATAAGTTGGAACGAAGTCGTTAATAATAGATTACCCAAAGAAATAGGTAAAAGAAATTTCCACCCAAGATTTAATAGTTGGTCCATTCTCAGTCTTGGTAAAGTCCATCTTGTTGCAATAGAAATGAATAAGAACAAATAAGTTTTAGCCAGTGTAATAAAGATACCGATTATTGTTCCAAAAACCTTCCCTCTTTGATTTATGTCAAATAACTCAGGACCAAATAGGTTTGGAATAGAAAGATTCCACCCCCCCAAGTAAAGAACTGTTACAAATAATGAAGAAATTAGTAGATTTAGATATGAAGCAACATAAAATAAGCCAAATTTTATACCTGAATATTCGGTTTGATAACCAGCTACTAATTCTTCTTCTGCTTCTGGTAAATCAAAAGGTAATCTCTCACACTCGGCTAGAGAAGAAATTAGAAAAATGATAAACCCTATGGGTTGACGCCACAAATTCCACCCCCAAAAACCATATTTGGATTGTGTTTCAACTATATCAACTGTACTTAAACTGTTAGATAATCATAGTCGACAATAACATCACTGCTTTCATCGCTATTACAGAACCGTACATGAGATTTTCACCTCATACGGCTCCTCATAGGTCACAAAGAACCTTTCCAATTTATCTTGATGGTAGGATCGATAGAGAATAAAACTATTATCCTAAGGCCTAGAATTAGACTAATGGAATTCTGTCTGCTATATTTATAATTAGAATAAAAAAGTGCTTCTGAATTGATCTCATATTTTAAGAATTTTCATTTTTCTTTTTTGATTAAAAACTTATCCTTGAATGAGAAAAAATACTTTTTAGAGGAATATCCCATAGATATTTCAACTTCTCGTTTTCGATTACGAAAAAGAATTTAGGCATTGCATAACAAGAATTGGATTTCGTTCCTATTCTCCTTTCTCAGAAAAGAGGTATTACTCGCATTATCAAAAGTAAAAGATTTCTTCGTTTTGATAGTTATTTACTTAATCGGTGGACAGGAACATACTCTGGGTCGAAATCGTGGGGAGTACTTCTTAAGAATTTCTACCAACTTAAAGCCCCAATTCGAATTATTTTTCTATAACAAAAATATCCTATTGGATAATTTTCAGAATCTCCATTACTAATCCTTTGTGTATCTTGGTCTTCCTAACCATCCACTCGTTTTTTTAATCTTTCATTAGGATAATACATCTATGCTATGGTAATAGTATAGAAAAAACCCATACAATTGATTTTTTAAACCCGCTTCAAGTCATGATGACTAATCAGCCAATCTTGGGGTAAACAGCCTTGACTGCTTATGTTTACTTTCACTTAATTCTTATTCTTGTACGTAGGAAATGAGATTTCATTCTTTTAACAGCAAATTTGTAAGCCGTTTTATTTCACTCATAAAACTATCTGGTTTAATTCATCAACTCAATGATGAATAAAAAAATCGATATTCAAATCATTTGACTTTCTTGTTAGAATTAGAAAGAAAAGAAATGGGGGAATTTTTATGTCTCACCGAATCACACGTAGAGATATTGATAATACACATAGAGTTAATGGTATTTCATAACTAATTGATTGAGCAGCAGCCCTTAATCCACCTAAAAAGGAATATTTATTATTTGATCCATATCCTGACATAAGCAATCCAACGGGAGCAAGACTTGAAATGGCGATCCATAAAAAAACACCAATACTAAGATCAGCTAGAATAAAGCGACAACTAAAGGGAATTATTGAATAACTTAGTAAAATGGATATGACTGCTATGGATGGACCAATACTGAATAAACGAGTATCTCCTCTAGATGGAAGAATATTTTCTTTGAAAAGTAGTTTTGTACCATCGGCTAAAGCTTGAAGAATTCCCAAAGGCCCCGCGTATTCGGGTCCAATACGTTGCTGTATCCCTGCGGATATTTCTCTTTCTAACCAAACAATTACTAGAACACCCAGTGTGATTCCTAATACAAGAATGAAAATAGGGACAAGCATCCCTATGATTCCATAAAATTCTTTTAAGGATTCCAATCTGGAAAAAGAATGGATAGCTTCTATTTCTATTATATCAATTATCATTTCAACGATCAACTTCTCCCATAATGATATCTATACTACCTAGTATCGTCATAATATCAGCCAATTTCATTCTTTTAACTAACTGCGGAAGAATTTGCAAGTTGATAAACCCCGGCGGTCGGATTTTCCATCGCCAAGGAAAAACACTCTGATCTCCGATCAGAAAAATTCCCAATTCTCCTTTTGGTGCTTCGACTCTTACATAAAGTTCTTGCTTGGACAATTCAAAAGTGGGAGAAGGCTTTTTACTAATAAATCGATATTCAAAATCATTCCATTCAGGGTCTTTTATTCTATCAAAGCGCCGGCTTTCTAAATTCTCATATGGCCCCCCTGGAATTCCTTCCAAGGCTTGTTGGATTATTTTTATGGATTCTGTCATTTCACTAATTCGTACTAAATAACGAGCTAATGAATCCCCTTCTTTTTGCCATTGAATCTCCCAATCAAATTCGTCATAACACTCATAACGATCAACTTTACGAAGATCCCATTGTATTCCGGAAGCTCGTAGCATTGGCCCCGATAAACCCCAATTTAGTGCTTCTTCTCCGCCAATAATACCTACGCCTTCGACTCGTTCTAAAAAAATAGGATTTCGGGTAATAAGCTTTTGATATTCAGCAACCCCAGTTAAAAAATAATCGCAAAAATCCAAACATTTATCTACCCATCCATAAGGTAGATCAGCAGCGACCCCTCCGATACGAAAATAATTATGCATCATGCGCATACCGGTAGCAGCCTCGAATAGGTCATATATCAACTCTCGTTCTCGAAAAATATAGAAAAAGGGGGTCTGTGCCCCAATATCTGCCATAAAAGGGCCAAGCCATAACAAATGGGAAGCGATACGACTCAACTCCAGCATAATAGCTCTAATATAGCTAGCCCTTTTAGGGACTTGAATATTGCCTAGCTGTTCAGGTCCATTTACAGTTATTGCTTCTGTAAACATGGTAGCTAAATAATCCCAACGTGTTACATAAGGCAAATATTGTATAATTGTTCGATTTTCCGCAATTTTCTCCATTCCTCTATGTAAATAACCTAATATAGGTTCACAGTCAATAACATCTTCACCATCGAGAGTAACGATCAGTCGAAGAACACCATGCATTGATGGGTGGTGAGGCCCCATATTCACTATCATAAGGTCATTTCTTGTAATTGGTGTAATCATAAGTTTTTCCCGAGTCAGTCTTCCATGCATTTCTGAAAGTAAAAAGAAGTTCATTCAAATTTAAATGACTAAGCTCATCAAATGGTATCGTGCTTCAAATTAACGCGTTTTTATTTCTCGAATATCCAACTCATCAATTAATTCTTTATAGCGTCCTCTACTTCTTTTTGACAAATAGGCTAGTAGTCGTTGACGTTTTCCCAAAATTTTGCGCAAACCTCTCTGAGATGAAAAGTCTTTTTTGTGCAATTCCAAATGTGAAGTAAGTCTCCTTATCTTCGTGGTGAAACTGAATACTTGAAATTCAACAGACCCTTTACTTTCTTCGTTTTCTTTTTGAGAAATAATCGAAATTACTGAATTTTTTACCATAAAAAAATGCTCCTTTTTCCTTGTACAGATGTGGATTTTACCGATCAGTAATAATAATGCTATTAGTTTTTATGTGGTATATACAATAATTTAATGCAAATAACTCCTAATTTTCTGAATTCAGACCAATCAATCAAATTTGAAATTCTATTTAGATAGGAATAGAAAACGATTGGTACATTTTCGCATCGAAAAATTTAGACCTAAAATTCAGAAGTTTCTGTTAATTCATTTCGAGATCTAATTGAGATATTATTCAAATTAATTTCATATTGGATACTCGAATGAGATGGGAGATAAGAAAAGCGCATGATCTGTCTATTTGTTTACTTTCATATACCCTAGAAATTATATAAATTATATTTTATATTCTAGGGTATATAGAAATAGGATCTAGGATATATAGAAAAAGTGTATTATTCACAGAATTTCAATCGCGGATACAGATGTATTCTTAACATACTGAAACGACTGCCATTATTGGTATTAAACCAATAACGATTCATACAAGCTAAATCTTCTAATCGATAATTAGGCCAAAGAAAGAGCTTTAATTTCATTAATTTATTTTTCTCTCTATTAATATTGTCATGTGAAACTTGGATGCTGTTTGTTACGTTCTTTTCATTCCAAAATACTAGATTTCTATCTATAGAATTTATATTCTTTGAATTGAAACAAATTAGAATTCTCACTTTTCTACGACGTTTAAACGATAAAATAGTTTCCGGAACAAGTAAATAAAAATGCTTTTTGTCTCTATTTGCGGTTATTCTTTGATGTGGTAAAATAGTTTCATCAAAATTTTTCTTAGAAACATATCTTTGCTCTTGATATTTTTGATTAATTTGATGCTTACTCTTATGAAGCAACGAAATACCTATGGTTTGGTACATAATAAATTGTCCGTCTTTTTTGCCAGACAGACGAAGTGGTTCTACAATCAATACTCCTTTCTTCATCAACTCTGAGAGAGTCAAATTCTTTTGAATCAACATTATATCCAAACTCATTTCTCTCTTTTGAATGGAGGATATAGTAATTTTTCTTGGATCTATCAGTCTAAGCAGGAGACAATAGATCTTGATATTATTGATCATTCTTTGATTCAAAGTTGCGTCCCATCTCAATTGAAAAAGCAAATAATGTTTCAGGAAGAAATCTAGTTCTGCTTCTGTATTGCTTTTGTATTGTTTTTTCTTTTTCTCCTTTTTCATGTCCGAGCTTGCATAATTTTCTTCAATATCTTTTTGTTGTGAGAAAACAGATCCGCGATCTCCTTGGCTTATGGATTCTTCTTCATTTCGATGCTTTTTATTCGATGCTATCAACAAATTTATCTTTTTCTTTTCATTAATATTTATATTTTTACTACTATTTAAATTTAAAAGAAGTAATTTGCTTGGTATAAACCAAGGTTTCATTTTATATGCCTTATAAAGTAACACAAATTCTGGGAAGAGCCAAAACTCCAGATTCGATATAGGACGCTTTAGCCTTTTTGCATTCATTCCCATCCAATCAAAAAACCTTTTGTGGAGATTTTGTGAATTGGTTTCTGGAATCATAAGATAGAAAATATTTTTTTTAGAAATTATTTGAGAGTTGTTAGTATGAATGTGCCCGTTTTGATACCTATTGGTATCAATTAGGATCCAGGCCTCAATATCGACTTTTTGTCTAAGATAAAAATTGAAAATTTTCCAACCAAAATATTTTCTATCAGCTGGTTTTTCCATATATGGAATATCAACCTGCCCTAGATCATTTGGAATAGGGATGTTCCTCCGTATATCAAAAAGGTTTTTTTTAGACCTGTTATAAGTATAAGAAATTTCTTGCTTCTTATTTCCTTGAAAGGGAGGTCTATAAAAAAAGCATTCCGGTTTATTTTCATAATTAATAAATTTATATGATAAAAGATTATATATATAGTATTTTCGAAAATTATCTTTTTCAGTAGATAATAAATATACTTCAGATTTTTTTTTGGAACCAACTAACAGGTCTTTTTCATATGAATGCTGCTTGCTAAAATTTGCCTTTTTGGCTATACAACGCTGGCGAACTCTATTTCGCCATTTTTCTGGTATTAATTTAGACCATCTGATCTGAGATAAATGGTATTGAAAATGGCATTTTAACCAGTTTTTCCATTTATTCGTTTCATAGCGCGGAAGTTTCTTATTTGCTAATTTCGAATGATCCATTCCTTGTCTTTCAAAAGAATCCTTTATTTTAGACTTAAGAAAAGGGGGTATTCTTTGATTTTGATATTGAACAACAGATCTTACCGAGTTACTAATTTTTATTTGTGATAATTTGTAAAATACATATGCTTGTGACATGTAGGATAAGTCATAAAAAATATGTGAATTTTCTTTAATATTTCGAATCTTATCAAGTGGCTTTTTTATAGCCGAAATAAATGAAATTGGAGTTTTCTTTTTTGTATTAATTGTTGCTTGTTTTCTTTCATTATTGTAAATCAATTTATCAATAATTTTTTTTGTTAATTTAAGAAAAAATTCTGTATTTATTCTGGGAATATTAATGATAGATACAAATATATCTGTATAGATTTTTTCAATGAAAATTTTAAAAAGGGAGGGTAATTTACAGATTAATCGAGCATTTCTTCTTTTTAATATTTGCCATTTTTCAAATCTTTTAGCATTATAATTTGTTTTGTTAGGACTAAGATTTTTTATTCTTGGAGTTACTTTTTTTTTCTCTTTTGAGATTTTTTCTATTTGATTTCGGATTGTACTTGTTCTATCAGTGACATCTTTCGTTTTTTTTTCTGTCAATGGAGAATTTGTCCAACTCGGAGATGCAATTTGACTAAATGATTCGTGAATTATCTCATTGCTTATCATGGAATCTTTTTCTTCTTTAAGTTCGTTCGATTTATATACTTCTCTTAATCTAAACAATAGAATTGGATTTACTTTTGAAAGTTCTTTTATTATTTTTTTTATAAAAAAAATACCTCCGATAACCCATTTTTTGATTTCTTTTGAAACCTTTCGAAGTAATTTGGTTTTTTCTTTGAAAACTGTTAGAACTCGAAAATACTTCTTTTTTAATTTTGCAATTTGTTTTTTGAATTCCTTAAAAATGGGTTTAAAAAAAGAAGGACGTTTTCGGGGCGGACCAAAAGGAAGTTCTGCTTCCATTCCCCAAATTGTTAAAAAACAAAAATCATCTTTTTCTTTTTTCTTTTTCATTAGATCTTTCTGAGAGGATCGTAGTTTGGATTTGCGCCAAGGTTTCAGACAGAACGGAAACAATATTTTTATCTGAATACCATCTGTCAACCAATTTTTTGGAAATTCTGTTTCGGATAATGGAACCCCATTATAGGTACATTTAAGATGTACCTCTCTATTCCATTCCTGGAAATCCTCAGCCCATTCAGGAAGTTCGAATAGGAGTATACGGCCGATATTTTTTGTAATTATTAATAAAGGTAATAGAATACTTTTTCTAAAAATAGATTGAGTTAGTAACATACAACCTCTTATTACTTGCGCAAGTGGAATGCTATCCCAGGCCTCTGCTATCTCTATTCGCACTTTTTCCTTTCTTTTGTTCTTTTCTTTTTTTTCTTCTCTTTTTGTTTGTTCTTTTGTATACTCTACCATTTTGAATGCTTCTCCCTTACCCACCCAATTTCGAAAAAAAAGTTTAATCAATCCGGAGATATCAAAAGAAAAAAGAGGGAATTTTTGTAGTCTTTCAAAAAAAAGGAGGGAATGCACATTTGCTTGAAACAATTCTGAAATAACTATTTTACGTCTTTGAGCTCGCATAGAACCTTTGATTATATCCCGCCGAAAATCTGATTGTTGTGAATAACGTATCAAAGCCACTTCGTCGATTTCATCGGGCATATTAGTATCCGTAATATTAGAATCACTATTCTCCCTGTTAGCAGTAAAAATTACGACACGTTTGCCCTTTCTTGAACGAATTTGATGATCTAT